TTTTTAGATAAAAAAGAAGGAGTAATCAAGCCTCTCTGCTCTGATTCAAATCATTCAAAATGTCTGTCTTGACATAGAAATAAAAAAAAATAGATGGAAATACATTGCGTCCAATAGGATTTGAACCTATACCAAAGGTTTAGAAGACCTCTGTCCTATCCATTAGACAATGGGCGCCTTTCATTCATTTCAATTTTGCCTCTTGTTTGAAAAAAAAAAAAAGAATCAGATTGTATGTGAAATCTTTTTAGGAATTGTATATTTAATTAAATCATGCATTAATTAATATAGAGAGAATGAAAATAGCGAATATATAAGTAAGAGTTTTATATATTCATTCTTTATATTTCTTCCTATTACTAGTAATATTAATTAAGAAAGAAATATAAAGAATGAATATATGAATTAATCTATAAATTCGATAAGAGAGGGTCTAAAGCGGGTAGCGGGAATCGAACCCGCATCGTTAGCTTGGAAGGCTAGGGGTTATAGTCGACGCTGATTCAATTCAACATTTTTAACGTCTCTAATTCAAAACCGATCAACATTTTTAACGTCTCTAATTCAAAACCGAACATGAAACTTTGGTTTCATTCGGCTCCTTTATGGAAGATGGATAAATTCCTATATCTAAAGATATAAAAGATGTGAATGAAAATTCTACCCATAACATCTATGTTAGCTTTTTGTCTGAATACATTGAATTCAAAAAGACTTGCTTTCTAGATGATCCCGCTAGAATAAGATAATTGTAACAATCTTTCTAGTTCCTTCGTTCTTTATTTCTATTTCAAAAAAATCCTTAGGAAAAGTACTTTGTTCCCACCGAGCTAAAACAATATATCGATGTCTCTAGTAAATCAAAGTCATCATTTAATAGCTATTTTGCTTCAATTTCTTCTCTATCAACTCAAAATTGAAGATTTAGTTACGGTTAGAAATCCACTTTTCTATCTTCAGCCATGGATCTTTATTCATAATTATTTAATTGGAAGTATTAATCCAATTCACAAATTATGTTTCGCAATTTTAGAATCCAATTTTGCAATTTACAGTTGCTCTTTGGATACAAATCACGAGAATTTCTATTTTTCCTCGAATCAGTCATTGAGAGATAAAGGATTTAATCCTTTTAAGAAAAAAAGTTTTTAATCGGAATATAAATTAAACCGAGGGACCCCTTAACTATTAAGGGGATTAATAGAACGAATCACACTTTTACCACTAAACTATACCCGCTACAATGTGATTATTGTATACAAATGGATCTTTTGTCAAACGGAGGTATTTAGCGTAATCAAAATAGGATCCTAAACGAATCATTAAAATTAGAGTGTTAACTTTATTTTTGTGTTTGCGGTATTAAATTAGTAAAAAAAAATAGATTCTTATTTTCTTTACTAAAGTCATTTTGATAGAGACGATTCACTAAAAGCACGAAAATCATAACATAAAAATGCGTTGTGTAAGAGTCCATAGTTTATTTTGTTTATTCTGTATCTCTTTTTTATTACAAAAAAATATAAAACAACGTAGTCAAAGTAAAAAAAAAAAAAAAGAATAAAATAATAAGAAATCACACTTTCGAGTTGTTTTAATTTACTAACAAGTCTTTCTGTTTTCAAACCCGATAAAGGGTTTTATCTATCATTCGTTGGAACAAAAAAGGGGCTTGGCAAAGGGCCCTGGCTAGGTTAATACCTAGCCGGGCCGGGCGTGGGAGTAAAAGAAAAGGTCCTTTTCGATCAAAATGAAAACAATTGGATCCTTTTAGTTCTTACTTTATCTAAATTGAATTACTGATAAAAGTTATACATATCTAATCTATATAATAAAAAGATAGAAAGAAAGCCTTTTTTAATCCTTACTTTATGTGTAATGTAACATAGTACATTTTTTTTTTTTCAATTGGGAGAGATGGCTGAGTGGACGAAAGCGGCGGATTGCTAATCCGTTGTACAAGTTATTTGTACCGAGGGTTCGAATCCCTCTCTTTCCGCCTCCCTCGATGACTTGATATTTTAATTTCATTTATCTTTCAAAATTTTCAAATCATTTTTCATTTTATTCTTCACGTCCAGGATTACGCCCCGGATCATTAGATAGGAATCCAAAGATGAAGAGAGAAACAAAGAATATCACTACTGTATAAACGAAAAGTTTGAGAGTAAGCATTACACAATCTCCAAAATCATTTTTTTGGGAAAAGGGGGAATAGATCATCTGTTTTTATACCACATACCCTAATCCTATTTTGACATCACGAAATGAATGAGGGGCTTTCTAGAAAAAAAAATGTAATTTATGAAAATTCTTTTGTCATAAGAGTCTTTCATTACTAAAATTGCATTTAATACCCAAAATTATATATTCTCGAAGATTCTGATACTAATAGGATTAGGGTCTTTCACTGGAAAACAAAATGGGGTCTGAATGGGGTGATTTAGATTTATCGCGTCTAGTCAAGAGTTTCTTTGAATTGAGGGTTCATTATTGTGAGACTTATTTGATCCAATTGATAAAATATTCGAAATAAATCCTGAATTTTCTAGGATAATATTAAAGATCTCAGCGAAAACTTACAGCAGCTTGCCAAACAAAGGCTAAGAGAAAAAAAAACAGAGGTATGACTGGCATAACATCTACAATTGGATTCAAAAAAGCATAGGCCTCCGGCAATTTGGCGAAGACAAAATTACTCGAATAAAGAGCCGAATTAATACAGGTCAAACTAAAGATATTAAGCATAACAGGCATTTTGTTCTTGGAGATAATTTCATTTTGATTGAGTTATTGATATGAAGTCAAAAGGAAGAAAGTAAGGTAGAAAAAATTCTTCTTTGTCTTTGAATTCACCCAATCAAAAACCCTCCCATTCTCAAATAGAATAGAAGAAATTCGACTTTCATACAATATCTTAATTGAATTATATGTAATGATCAATAAATTGAATTTTATTCTATATATATATACGTATCAAAATCTTAGCAAGAATATATTCTCTAAATTAGATATTTGAATTAGAATTGACGATCAACCAATCCCAGCATTATTCTTTATTAGTGTCGAATAAAAATTTAAATGGGGCGTGGCCAAGTGGTAAGGCAACGGGTTTTGATCCCGGTATTCGGAGGTTCGAATCCTTCCGTCCCAGATCATATTCCATTCTAAATCTAAATTTGATTAGAATAAAAATAAAAAATAAGTAGAATAAGATTCTTGTGAACAACTTTTTGTTTATGTTTAAAGGTCTAATATTGAATAGAATGCAATGCTTATTTCTTTTTTTTTTTATGATTTTGGATTCCTATATAATATATATAATATATAATTTTTAGAGTAGATTGAAATTAATTAGAAAGGGGACATCTTAAGTTGAATATCTTAGTTTGTCCTAATTTCATTAATAAATAATAAAATTACGCGATCTATTTTATTTGAACTTTTAGGTATTTCGTGTTTGACTCTAATGAATAATTAGAAATCTATAGAAGGAGTGGTAAGAATTGAGATAAAGGAATTCATTCATTTTATTTCATTTTATTTACTCTACCTTTTCTTCCTTTATTTCTTTTATGACAATCTTATAGAAAGATTACTGAATCTTACTGAATCTTACTGAATCTTAAGTTAAACAAAATATGAAAATACATATATAAAACTAGGAAATGCATAGTCTATATGTATATATTATTATTGCTCTATAGTTCTATTTCAGTAAGAGCGGTTTTTCGTTATGAAAAAAAAAATCTTGCATTTATACTATACAATAAAATTGGGGTTACGCTGAATTCTTGCTAAAACCTCTTCAGAAAAATTTCTATCCATCTATCTAGAAGAAAAGTGATAGATTATTATGTAGCGAATGCACCGATGATTATTCACGATTCGATTCCATAATTGAATCAATTCCATACCGGTTCCAAATTGAGAAATGTTAATGTTATGGTAAAACTTCGTTTGAAACGATGTGGTAGAAAGCAACGTGCGACTTGAAAGACATGATCCATTGTGGATTTTTATATCCACCATTTTATATAAGAAAGAATGAAAGTGCTCTTGACTCGACATCATTTATTCTGTTTAGCTAGAAACCCCATTGGGTTGTAATGGAAATAGTCCATGATGGAGCTCGAGTAGAAAGTATTGATTCATTTCTCCGGGGCAAGGGTCTATGGTTAATGCCAATCAATAAATTGGAACAACTTCGTAAGTATATCGTTGATAGAGAAATCGAAAGGATTTTACGTTCCCAATCTAAAATAAAATTTCTTGGAATTGAAAAAAAATCTTTCCATACAAAGTGTATCACATAAGAATCAAGCCTTTCTATGATTCTTTACTATAAATCAATCGTAAAAAAGGGTATGTTGCTGCCATTTTGAAAGGATTAAGAATCACCGAAGTTATGTCTAAACCCAATGATTTAAAACAAAGATTAAAGGATCCCAAAACAAGAAAAGATCTTTTCCATTGTTTCCATAATCAGACCATAATAAAAATTCAAATAGATTTGAAACGAAAGAAACAAAAAGGGGGTTTAAAGACCATTCAAAAAATGAAATGCTTAAATATTTTCCTTTGAGCCACTTGAGAGTTATCTAACTTGAGTTATAAGTACAAATGATTTTTTTTTAGGAAGTCAGAATAAAAAAAAGGGGGGGTTAAACCAAATTTATTTAACCATTTTATAGACCCATTTGTGATTGTATGTAATCCTATACATATCCTATACATTAAGTAGAACTTAGAATCATTTTTAACGAGCCGTACGAGGAGAAAACCTCCTATACGTTTCTAGGGGGGGTTATTTTTTTACATCTATCCCAATGAGCCGTCTATCGAATCGTTGCAATTGATGTTCGGTCCCGAAGAGAAGGGCGAGATCTTCGGAAAGTGGGTTTTTATGATCCGATAAAAAAGAAAACTTATTTAAATGTTCCTGCTATTCTATATTTTCTTGAGAAAGGTGCTCAACCTACAGAAACGGTTCAGGATAT